ATGTGGTATTGAGGGAGTTGATTAATTATATTTGTGGTTGAGCGTGTAGCTAAGAGTCTTATGTCTGTCTATAAGTTTGTATTTTTTTACACTTTTTCTTCTTTAAGTAGCTATGTGAAGTCTCTTTTTTTTGTCTTAGTGTTAGGTGTGCGTGAGGTTTTGTTAGATTTGAAAGGGGTAATCTGGTCTTTTAGGGGGGTGTCTAGTGTTCCTTTTTATAAGCGATCGGTTATTCGTCGGTGATTATTTAGAAGCAACCATAAAGATATTGGGACTCTTTATTTTTTTTTTTCTATTTGAGCAGGGTTAATGGGAACTGCTTTTAGGATTATTATTCGTTTTGAGTTAGCTATACCGGGTGCTGGGGTTTTAGGGGATAGCCACTTATACCAAGTAGTGGTGACTGCTCATGGGTTGTTGATAATTTTCTTTTTAGTAATACCTATGATAATTGGGGGGTTTGGTAATTGGTTAGTTCCCTTAATGTTGCAGATTCCTGACATAGCTTTCCCACGAATGAATAATTTGAGGTTTTGGTTGATACCCAGGTCAGTTTTAATGCTGCTTGGTTCTGCCTATGTAGAAAGCGGGGCCGGGACAGGGTGAACTATTTATCCTCCATTATCTAGAATTATAGGACATGCTGGTCCTTCTGTGGATTTTGTGATTTTATCTTTACATTTAGGTGGCGTGTCTTCTATTCTAGCTTCTATTAATTTTGTAGTTACTTCTCTCTGTATGCGTGTCGAGGCTTTATCTTTGTTGCGTGTCACTATGTTTGTTTGATGTGTTGCTGTCACTGGTTTCCTATTAATTATTGCTATACCTGTTTTAGCTGGTAGATTAACAATGTTGTTAACTGATCGTAATTTTAATACTAGATTTTTTGATCCCGCTGGTTTGGGGGACCCGATTCTTTTTGTTCATTTGTTTTGGTTTTTTGGGCACCCTGAGGTTTATATTTTAATTTTACCTGGTTTTGGAATTATTTCCCATGTTGTAAAAGTTGGGAGAAGAAAACTTGAATTGTTTGGGAAGGTTCCTATAATTTATGCTGTACTATCTATTGGGTTTTTAGGGTTTATTGTTTGAGGGCACCACATATTCACGGTGGGGATAAATGTGGATAGTCGTGCGTACTTTAGGACGGTTACATTAATTATTGCTATTCCGACTGGGGTAAAGGTCTTCAGGTGGTTAGCAACAATGAGAGGAGGTTATGTTCGTTGGTGACCGATGATGTATTGGGCTATAGGTTTTTTATTTTTATTTACTGTAGGGGGAATTACTGGAATTGTCTTAGCTAGTGCTTCTTTAGATGTGATGATACATGACTCCTACTATGTGATTGCACATTTTCACTATGTTTTAAGAATGGGGGCAGTTTTTTCTTTATTTGCTGGGTTTCATTTTTGGTACCCATTAGTCACTGGGTTGGGTTTACATCCTCTTTGAAGACGGGGCCAGTTTTGAACGATATTTATTGGTGTAAATGTCACTTTTTTTCCTCAACATTTAATGGGTCTTCTTGGGATACCTCGTCGTTATAGTGATTATAGTGATAGTTTACACGGTTTAAATTTATTTTCAAGGTGGGGCTCTACTGTTTCTTTAGTAAGTCTTTTTACATTTTTATTTATTATTTGGGAAAGAATGCTAAGACAACGATGTTTAGTATTCCCTTTAGTTTATGGGACTGAAGCAGAATGATCTTTTCGAGGTTACCCGCTTCGATTCCATAATCGTTCGCAGAATAGGTTTGGGTTTAATGCTAAGGATATTAAAAAGAAACTTTTATGGTGAATGAAAATAGATCGCCATAGAGCGGTTTAAGCGGGTATATTGTTACTCAGCAAAATATAGTTTAATAAAAATTCTAATTTTGGGAATTAGTGATGCCATTATTGGCTATTTTGAATGGGGTCTTGGAATAAGTTATGGTTTTTTGATATAAATACTGTGGTTGGGCAGGAATTAATTTTATATAATGATTTGGTGATAGTGGTTGCAGTTGCGGTTTTAGTGGTGGTTGGGTGGTTTATACTTTTATTTTTAAATAGGCGAACTTTTTTTGGGGGGAAAATAAACAAGTATGTTTACCATAATGAATTGTTGGAGATTATGTGGACTATAGTGCCTGCTTTTATGCTTTGTTTTTTAGGTTATGTGTCGTTGATAAATTTATATATTATAGAGGTTGGTGATCATGTTGAAAATGGGATAAAAGTTACTGCTCACCAGTGGTATTGAGAGTATAGTTATATTGTTGATTTTTCTGGGAAAGAAAAGGAAATAGATGAATTATGGTTAGCTAATTGGTTTGAGCAATTAGATTTTAATTTTGAAATTAGACCTGAATTAGTTGATGTAGTTGAGGAAGATGGGGGTTTTGCGGGGGAAAATTCATTTGAAGGTAGAGAAGTTAAAAATAGGGACTGTTTGTTAGAGGTTTTTGAAAGGGGGGGAGCGGGTGTAGAAGAGATAAAATTATTAGAGAGGATTAGTAGTTGGGTTCCTCATATTTTTTTAAATTCTAAATGAAATTATTCTTATGAGGTTTATGAGGTTTTTAATAGCTCGGTTTTAGACCAGGGGAATTTTCGTGGGTACACTGTTACGGATGCTTGTTACTTAATATCCTCGGTTAAGAATGAAATGTTAATTTCCACGATAGATGTTATACATTCTTGGGGTGTTGGGAGTCTGGGGGTAAAATGTGACGCTGTTCCCGGCCGAGTGAATTCTTTAGGTATTTCTCCGCTACGGAGTGGTGTTTTTTATGGTAATTGTTATGAGTTATGCGGGGAAGGGCATAGGATGATACCTATTTCAGTGGCTGTGATAACTCCTGAGGATGTGTCTTTAGTGTTAAAACAAGGGGTACTAGGGACAAGGGATTGCGCTTCAACATTGGAGCGGGTTGTTGTAAAATAAAAATGTAAATAGTTGGCGTAGGGAGCGTATATGATTTCGGGTCGTAAGGGAAATGTAAAGTTTACTATTTGTGAGATGGGGAACCACGACGGAAAGGGAATTCTTTATAGGATAAAGAGCGCTTTATATGATTTACCTGTTCCTTTAAATTTGAGGAATTTTTGAAATTTTGGGTCTTTATTGGGAGTTTGTTTAACTAGTCAATTGATTACAGGGTTGTTAATGGCTGCTCACTATACCCCAGATACGGAGTTAGCCTTTTCTTCTGTAGCCCATATTATGCGGGATGTAAATGGGGGTTGATTTATTCGGAGAATACATGCTACTGGGGCATCATTTTTTTTTGTGTGTATCTACATACATATCGGGCGGGGTATTTATTATCAGTCTTATTATATAGGGAATACTTGGTGAAGTGGGTGCACCATCTTAATATTGTTAATGGCTATTTCTTTTACTGGGTATGTGTTACCTTGGGGGCAGATATCTTTCTGAGCTGCGACTGTAATTACTAGAATATTTAGGGCTATTCCCTATGTCGGGTCTGCCTTGGTGGAGTGGTTGTGGGGGGGCTTTTGCGTTGGGGATGGGACTTTAAAGCGCTTTTATGTGTTTCATTTTGTTGGCCCTTTTATTATGGTTGTCCTTGTTGCTTTCCATATTATAAATCTCCATGAAACTGGCTCTAGAAATTCTCTAGGGGTTAGGAGAGACGCTGATATTACTTGTTTCCATAGCCTTTACACTTTTAAGGATTTAGTGTGGATCGTTATTATGCTTTATTGTTTAGTAGTGGTTTGTTTATGGAGGCCTGATCTGTTTATTAATCCCTATAATTATATCCCTGCCTCTTCTTTGAAAACTCCCCAACATATTGAGCCGGAGTGATATTTCTTGTTTGCATATTGTATTTTGCGTAGGGTTCCTAATAAAATGGGGGGGGTCTTGGCATTGGTTGGGTCTGTTTTTGTGCTATATTTAATGCCTTTGTTCCCACGTAAGAATGCTCTAAAAGGTTTTGCACATAATTTTATTGCCCGAATGTTTTTTTGGGATTTTGTGGCTGGGTTTGTGATGCTAAGAGTGCTTGGGGGGTGCTCTATTGATATACCCCTTTCAACTCTTGGGCCTTTAGCGACAGTGAGGTATTTTGGGTTTTTTGTTATTGTTCCTTTTTTATTTATTGATTGAGGATTTTACAAGAAGTAACTAGATAGCTAAGGGGTATGTTGTAGAGAAATCTGTTTAAAGCTAGTATTGTGAAAGAGTAGAATATTGAGATTTCGTGAGAGATGATTATATGAATAGAAATTATTAATTAGTGTTCTTTTTGTATCATGATTTGTAAAGAGCATATGAAAATTTTGTATCCTGAAAATTTTAGAGTGATTCTTTTGTACTTCTAATGTTTCAAAATTAGGGTAAAGATTAGAATGGTAATGATATGTTTTTCGAGAAAATTGATAGCTGGTTTGAGGGGAAATATATTTAAGTATAGGTAAAATTTAGTTATTGAAGTTATAGTTTTATAATTTTAATGAGATTTTAGTTCAGATTTTAGGGGTAAGCTCTAAGGTAAAAAGAAATGGGATAGTTAGCAAGTAGGGTTGATATTGGCCACCTATAAGAAGTATTATTATAAAGTAATTACAGAGAAATTTTTTGTTAAGTACCCGCATATTTGTAGTAATTATTGACAAAGAACTTAGTATAAAATCAGTAATAGATGGGGTATAGAATGAAGGTTATCTAAATGAAGAGTTATAGGTGTTGTTTTCGACAAAGGTTTATTTTTATAAATGTTTTTAAAAGGAATTCGGCTAATTTTTTTACGCCTGTTTATCAAAAACATGGCCTTTTGGTTTGTGTAAAATATGAAAGGTTTGACCTGCCCAGTGGTTCTGTCTAAACGGCTGCAGTGAATAACTGTACAAAGGTAGCGAAATCAGTTGTCCTTTAAATGGGGAAAGGTATGAAAGGTTTGACGATAAAAAAGCTGTCTCTTAAAAATATTATGAAGTTTCCGTTTAAGTGAAAAGGCTTAAATTTTTGAAAAAGACGAGAAGACCCTATTGAGCTTGATTATATTCTCCTATTGGGGAGGATTGAAGTTTTATTGGGGCAATAGGAAGCTAAAAAGAACGCTTCTTTTTAAAGTGAGGATCCTTCATGGGAGAAATAAGCAAAAGCTACCATAGGGATAACAGCGTTATCTTTCTTGAGAGTTCTGATTAAGAGAAAGGTTTGCGACCTCGATGTTGGATTAAGATATCTTTTTGGTGCAGCAGCTAAAAAAGTAAGACTGTTCGTCTTTTAAAATTTTACATGAACTGAGTTAAGACCGGTGTGAACTAGGTCGGTTTCTATCTTTTTTTTATGCCCGCTTTGTACGAAAGGATCGGCTGGTAATGTTTTACTTTTTTCCTGATATAATTATTAGGTGTGCCTCAGTTTTCACCTCTTTTTGTTGATTTTATTTTTTTGTTTTATTGGGCGGTGTTTATTAGGGTGTTTTGTATGTTGTACTGGATTTCGAAACGGGAGTATAGTTTTAAGTAGGTGGGGGGGGTTATGGGGATGGTGATCTCTTGTTCCGCAGCTTATTGTATCCCCAATAGGGGTATTTTGGGGAGTGTGGCCTGGGGGTTTTCTAGTGTTTTTATTGTGTTAGATTTGGTTGGTTTATCTTGATTTTATTGTATAGTGAGAGGTTGGACAGGTTTTGACGGGGTGTCCTTATTAATAGCTATGTTGGTTGTTTTAGTCCCAACAATAAGGTTAGTCTCCAGTGTGGGGGACTATAAATTTAGGGAGATAGGTAGAAATGGAAAGGAGCTGGGGGAAGTTATTTATCTGATCTCGTTAGTTTGTGTTATCTTTTTTGTGATGTCTAACTGGATAGATTTTTTTTTTTTTTTTGAATTTTCCTTATTGCCGACTTTCTGGTTGATTCTAAAGTGGGGGTATCAACCAGAACGGCTTCAAGCAGGTGTGTTAATGTTAATATATACTGTTTGTGGGTCTTTGCCTTTACTTATTATTATTTTAATGAGTTGAAATGAGAGATTTACAGATAGATTTTTGTTAATGAAATTAATGGGGGGTAATTGGGAATATATCCAAAGATGAGTTTGTATCTTGGCTATCTTAGGGTTTCTGATTAAGTTGCCGGTGTATCTAGTTCATGGCTGGTTACCTAAGGCCCATGTAGAGGCTCCTTTGAGCGGCTCCATAATTTTAGCGGGTATTTTATTGAAGTTGGGGGGTTATGGCCTATTTCGTTTTGTGTGGGTATTTGAGATAAAGATAAGGGGGGCTTTAATATTTATTGTGGTAATTAGTTTGTGGGGGGGCCTTGTGAGGGGTTTATATTGCTTAACTCAAAGAGATTTAAAGGCGTTGATTGCTTACTCTTCAATTAGGCATATAGCTTTAGGTTTAGGGGGTATTTTAAGGTTTTATGAATGTGGGAAGATGGCAGGGATATGTTTATTTTTTGCCCACGGCCTATGTTCTCCAGCTTTATTTTCTTTAGCTGCAAGAGTGTATGACTGATCCCAGTCTCGCAGGGTGCTTTTAAGGAAGGGAATTCTCCGTGTTTTTCCCTTATTCTCAGTATTTTGATTTTTGATGTGCATTGTTAACATGGGGATTCCCCCTTCGTTAAATTTTTTTAGTGAAATTTTTTGTGCTGGCTCTTTAGTTTATTTGTCAGTTTTTTTTGTTGTGCCTTTGGTTTTAATGTGCTTGTTTACTGGGGTTTACTGTATATTTTTATATAGGGTAGTTAATCATGGGGCCTGTAGGGAAATAGTAAAACCAATATTTAATTTGAGAGAGCGTTATTTATATTCTTTAGTTTATTCGTTGAGGATTTTAATAGGGGGATTTTTATTTTTAAGTTGTTTCATAATGTAATTAGGGAAATTTAGTTGGTAGTCAATTTAGTTTAAGTAAAATGTTATTTTGTGGGAATAGAGAAATCAGCAGTTAATTGATTTTTTAATAGTGTAACTAAAACGTTGATTTTTCGAGTCAGAGATGAGATTAAATTCTCTTAAAGGCTTTGTTGGGAAATGATTATTTTGAAATTAATTTAGGAACGTTCGATTCGTTTAGAGGCTTATGACTAGGGATATTTTTACTTTTATGGATTGTTTTATAGGTGGATTTAGGGTGCTTGAATTAGGGATGTGGACTGCTAGTGTGGTATGGCCAATTTATTCAGTATTGATGAGCACTTTTTGATATGGTAATTCTTGGGTTGAGATTATGCTTTTTGAGGGGGTTATAGGGTTTTCATCAGGGTTTCCAATTGGAGCTAAAAAATTTGGGGGGTTAGTGCATTTAAATTTTTCTTTATTGTACTTTTTATTAGCAGTTAATTTGGCTGGAGTTTTGGCTTATTCTTATCCTGTGAATTGCCATTATGCTTTGACTTTAGGTTTTTCATTTCCTTTTTGATTTGCCACTGTTTCTTTGAATTTTAATAAAAACTGGTGAATGTTTTTCATTAGGCATGTTGAGGGGGATATGGGGATTGCGGTAGTAGCAATACTAGTGGCATCTCAATGGTTTAGGTTGTTAGTACGCCCTTTTACATTATCTATGCGGATAAGAACTAATTTATTTATGGGGAAGTTACTTGTAAATTTAACTTTTTATATAGCTGAAGAGTTTATTTTCCCGTTTATAGATTTTTGGGGGTTATCTAGTCTTATTATATTTTTTATGGGGACAGCGTTGTATGTTATTGAGGGTTGCTTGGCTTCTTTACAGTCGATGATTTTTGTGGGGTTATTGTCTTTTTATTGTGAGGAAGCTCAATTTAAATTGTAATTAACTTTATTTGGTGATTAACTATGAAAGATTATGAGTGGTAATATGTTTTTAGTGAGAAATAGATTTGTTTATTTTAATGAGTATTTTTTTTTACTATTGGTTTAGTTATTTTGGGGGCTATTATTAGGCAAAATTGGCGGTTTGAGTGGGCAAAGCTCACCTCTTTTGAGTGTGGCTTTGACCCGATAAGAAGTTCACGATCCCCATTTTCTATGCAATTTTTTCTATTAGCCCTTTTATTTTTAATTTTTGACATGGAGATTATTCTGCTATTTCCAATTGTAATAAGTTTGAAAATAGTATTCTCTTTAATGCCAATAGCAGGGAAAGGTTTGGCTTTTTTGTTTTTAAGTATTCTTTTGGGGGGTTTAATTCATGAATTTAATGAGGGGACTTTAGATTGAGTAAAGGGTTAAGTTGAACAAGAGTAAAGTGGTGTATGGGCACGAAGGATTTTGGGTTCTTAGGGAACTCTTTATAAGGTTTTTTACTGGGGATGTTATGCCAGAAAAATTGGGTTATCTTGATGGGGTAAAATATGAGATTACTATCTTTAACATCTGCTCCTATAGCTTATAGAAAGTGAAGAGCTTTTAACTCTTTGAAACAGATAGTTTATGTTGGGGGTAAATTAAAATGGCAGATAATATGCATTAGATTTAAAACCTAAAGATGAGTAATACTCTTTTAATAGTGATTAGGGGGATAATTGTAGTTATTATTATAATAATATCTGTAGCTTTTTATATTGTGGTAGAACGAAAGGGGTTAGGAATGATCCAGTTACGGCAGGGGCCCAATAAAGTTAGTTTTAAAGGTATTCTTCAACCTATTGGGGATGGGGTTAAGCTTTTTAAGAAGGAGATTAGATTTCCATTTTCTAGGACTCGGCTTACATTTTTGTTGGGCCCTTTTCTTTGTTTTTTCTGCGCGTATTGCCTTTGATTAATTTTCCCGGGCTCATTTCGTTATTCAAACTTTGAATTAGGGCTGTTGTTTTTCCAATGTATTTCCTCTTTTAGTGTGTTTGGGGTTTTTTTATCTGGTTGGGTTTGTGATTCTCGTTATGGTTTTTTAGGGGCTATACGGGCTGTAGCTCAAAGGGTCTCGTATGAAGTGTTTTTGAGAACTTGCCTATACTGCCCCCTCCTATTGATTGGAAGTTTTGATTTAGTGGTTATTCGTGAATTTCCGCTATGGTTTTTTTGGGTGGGTCAAGAGGTAATGATTTTGTGGCTTGTGGCTACATTGGCGGAAACTAATCGAGCGCCATTTGATTTTGTAGAGAGAGAATCTGAGTTAGTGGCAGGGTATAGGGTTGAGTATGGCGGGGTCGGGTTTGCTTTTATAGCTTTGGCGGAGTATAGAAATATATTATTTATAAGTATACTGGTTTCTGTTCTATTTTTTAGTGGGCTAAGGGGGGTTGAGTTAATCAGGGATGTAGTGTTTATTTTTTTCCTGTTAGTGGTGTCTTATTTTATAGTGTGAGTGCGTGGGGCTTTGCCTCGATTTCGTTATGATTTATTAATGGGTTTATGTTGAGAAATTTTACTGCCTTTAAGGTTATGCGAATTTATAGTTTTATTGTGTGTTAGATTATAGTAAATTAAAAATTGTAGTGAAGAGTAGCATATATAGTGTATCTTGTTTACACCAAGAAGGAGAGTTTGATCCTCTTTATTAAGCCTTAGTTTAAGGAGAATTATCGACTGTTAATCGAAGGGTATAAGTGTATAGGTTTAGGTGAAAGAATATAAACTGGCGGGGGCCATAAAAATTGTGTTAGTAATTTGTGTTGGGGTAATTATATTTTTCTTTATTTGAAGTAAAGGGTGGTTTTGTGATTATTTAGTGTTAGAGTTAGGGTCTACTGATTGTGATCGTTTCCCAAGTGTTCGATTCCATGTGGTAATGGATACGATGTCTTTACTGATGGGGTTTACTGTTATATATATTTCTGCAGTAGTAATGTTGTATTCTTGATTTTATATGAGCCATGAGGTGTATTTTAAGCGTTTTATATTGTTATTAGCTTTATTTGTTATAGCCATATTACTTTTAGTTTTTATCCCTGGGTTTTTACCTATGATAATTGGGTGAGATTTTTTAGGTGTGATCTCTTACTTGTTAGTTATTTACCGGATAAATAAGCCGTCCCTAAGTGCTGGGACGTTAACATTTGTTTCTAATCGTGTTGGTGATGCCTGTTTCATTATGGGGATTGTATTTTTGATGACTTCTATGGCTTTTGATTGTTACTCCATGTGGTCAAGAAGAAGCCAATTTATTATTGCAGGGGCAGTGAGATTAGGTTCGTTGACTAAGAGAGCTCAGGTCCCCTTTTCTGCTTGGTTACCAGCGGCTATAGCTGCCCCAACGCCTGTCTCTACCTTAGTGCACTCATCCACCCTAGTGGCAGCAGGAGTTTACGTAATGCTTCGTTATCCTGATTTGGTTGATGAAGCATGAGATTTGGCAGTGTTTGTGTCATCATGTAGAACTGTTTTGATTGCGGGCTCAAGTTCTGCAGGAGAAATAGATTTAAAAAAGGTATTAGCATTATCGACTTTGAGCCAAGTGGCGAGGATAATACTTTTTTTGGCTATGGGGGCTATCCAAGTTGCGTTTTTTCATATGGTGGTTCATTCTTTTTTAAAAGCTTTGTTGTTCATGGCTGTCGGGAGAATTATTTTTTATAGCGGGGGGCTTCAAGATGTCCGACTGATGGGGGGCTTAGCGTGAAAAGCGCCCCTACTATACTTGTGGTTAGTGATTTCTATTTTATCCTTAATCGGTCTCCCATTTATGGCTGGATTTTACTCAAAGGAGTACATAATTGCCTTTTTAGTAGACGGTAATTTCCCTGTAATAAGGGCTATGATAGTAATTTTGGGGATGGCCAGAACTCTCTTCTATAGCGGCCGAGTGTTAGTTTTATTGTTAGTGAGGTCTGGGGGTTTATCCGCTCGCCACTATTCGGATGGGGGGCTAATTTTAAGTGTTAGTTGTTTATTACTAATGTTAGGGGCAGTATTTAGCGGGGGGCTAATTCACAATGCTCTTAAGTTGTCCCGGGGTTTCACGTCTCTCGAAGTCAGGGGATTTTACACAAAGCTTATTTATGTGACTTTAAGTATTTTAGTTGTGTCTTGTTTATTTTCCCTTTCCCAAAAGGTGAGGCTCAAAATCCAAATAAAAGAATTTCTGGGTAAAATGTGGTTTTTTAAGGGTTTGAGGGGCAACTATTTAAGGAGGGGGTTCTTAGTTAAGTGTTCCTCACTGATAAAGGTTGTGGAGAATGGGTGGGTTGGGGATCTCCTAGGGGGGCAGGGAATGCAAAGTGTGATGTTAGGGCTCATAAGGGCTATACGAGGGTTGAATTATAATTTTATTGGGGTTATAGTTTTTATTACGCTTAGCTGTGTATTCGTTTTGACTTTTTAAGTGGGAGTAGTAACTAGATTAGCAGACGTAATGTATTCAACTTAGGATTGAAAGGAAATTTTTAATTATTTAGTGGGGTATTAAGTTAAACAGACTATAGTATTTCAAGTATTAAAGTAAAACAGAGTTTTATACCCCGAGGTTTTTTTTTTTTTGCGTTGAAACTTAGCTGAGTAACAGGAGATTTTGTGGAATTGAAAGAGGTTTACCCCCTCTCTAAGTTAGTTAGAATTTTGTTTAATTTTATATGGCGCGACAAATGTAGCAATACAGCATATATGGTTATTTGGTTGGGGTTACTTTATAGGAGTATGCCCCATTGTAAGAATCTTGATTTACTTGTTAAAATGTCTCCTTAAATGGATTTATTGGTGATTGGAAGGTGATATCACCTAGTCTCAATTTTCTCTTTAAGGAAGGGTGGTGTTAAAAACATTTTAAATGAGTTGGAGAAGGCAATGATTAGTATTAAGGAAGGAGAACTTTTCTTTTTAACTTGAATAGGTTAAACTGAATGCAATTGTTGATACAGGTGGTTTGAGGGAGCAAGCTAGTGCTATTTGAAGAGTTACTTTTGCTTTTAAAAGAAATATTACGCGTATGTTTTCTTTTTTCTTCATTTACTTAACAAGGATCCCCTGTAGAACTTACCAAGTGTGTGTGTGCATGTGTTATATATATATATATATAAAGTAAGGGATTCTAGTATAATTTATATATTATATATTTTACTCTTTAGAGTAAAATATATAATATATAAATTATACTAGAATCCCATACTTTATATATATATATATATATATATATGTGTATTCCCCACACCCACCCTGGGAAAATATAATTATAATTTTGATATTTTACCAGGAGTGGGTGTGGGGAATACACATATATATATATATAAATCAGCTTTTAGCTGATTTATATAATTTACTAAACTTTTAAAATTTTCAGAAAAATTAAAAATAATTAACTTAAATTTTGAAATTAAATTTTTTTTGATAAAAGTGTGTTTAATATATTATCTATCAAAAGAAAAAATAAAATGATCAGGCAGGCCTTGTATTCCCTTCCCGGCGTGGCTCCGTGAGGTCTGCCTTACGCCCGGTAAAGCCTGGGCCTGTTTCCCGATCATTTTTATTTTTTTTTTCTTTTAAATCGTAAATAAAACACCAGTAAACATTTTAACATAAAGTTAGTGCCAACTAAGTTTGGCACTAATATATATATGCATATTTACAAATTTTCATTATTTTGTTAACAAAATAATGAAAATTGCTAAATATTCCCCATGCTCCTATTTAATTATTTCATAATTAAATAGGAGTATGAAGAATATTTAGGTATTTTTTTACTTCGTAAAAAAATACATAATAATATATATACAATACCTAAATTGTTAAACAATTTAGGTATTGTATATATATTATTAAAAAAAAAAAAAAATAAGGTTTTGATTTTCGAATTGTAACAAGGTTAGACTTTAAAAATTTATACTAAATGGAGGATATTTTTAGGTTGGGAAATAAATTCCAAGAGTTTTAGCATTGTTTATAAAAGATTTTTTTAGTGTGATTTTCGAATTGTAACAAGGTTAGACTTTAAAAATTTATACTAAATGGAGGATATTTTTAGGTTGGGAAATAAATTTCAAGAGTTTTAGCATTGTTTATAAAAGATTTTTTTAGTGTGATTTTCGAATTGTAACAAGGTTAGACTTTAAAAATTTATACTAAATGGAGGATATTTTTAGGTTGGGAAATAAATTTCAAGAGTTTTAGCATTGTTTATAAAAGATTTTTTTAGTGTGATTTTCGAATTGTAACAAGGTTAGACTTTAAAAATTTATACTGAATGGCTGAAGTATTTGTTTTGGTATTTTTGCTTGTATGTAGAAATTTTTCAATTTGGGTAGAGCATCCCCTTATTTTGGGGAGAGGTTTATTGGGGGTGAGAATTGTGAGGTTGCCCTTAATAATCTCTGTAGGTAGTCTTTTTGGGTTTAGGTTTTTTATTGTAGTGGTAGGTGGGGTTTTAATTGTTTTTGCTTACTCTGTGTCATTAATTTCTGTAACAAAGAGAGATATATTATTGAAATATTTTACTCGGGGGATGGGGGTAATTGGGAAGTTTTGAACAGTTTTTTTGTACCTTGGGTTTGTTTTTTTATTGTCTAGGTGAGTGGTGGGGAGGGGGATTTTTTGTTGAAGGGATGTTCTATATTTTAGGAAGGGGTGGGGGGTGGGGGTAGTTTTGCTTGGGTTTTTACTGCTAGCTGTTATGGTGCTGGCTATTGGGTTGGCGAGGAAATTTAAAGGGGCGTTAATTAAATAAAAGTGTGAATGGTAATAAGTGTTTGTTTTTTTTTTCTTTAATTCATTTTTTAACTCATTTTAATTTTTTTATAAATTTATTATTGGTCTTTGAGTTGATGGGATTTTGTGTTTTTTTATTTTGTGTAAATTTATCTTTTATTTCTTTTAGGGGGGCAGGTTTATATTTTAGAATTGTTATTTTAACTTTTAGGGTGTGTGAGACTGTTTTAGGGATAGCTCTATTAGTGAGGGCTGCGCGTTATACGGGTCGAGTAAATGTGAAGTCTTTTAGATTTTTAGGGTTTTAAGTAGCAGGAGTATGAAAAGTATATTTGTTTTCCACACAAAAGGTTCGTGTTTAGGATTGTTACTAAAAATTTATAGGGTAAATTAGGGAAATATTATTTAAAGAGGGTTTAAAGGGGCCTTGATGGGGTTTACCAATGTTAATTGGGTGATTTGTACCTATAGCTACTATTGTTGGGGGCTATATTATGATTGGGGGTATTTTCGTTTGTGTTTACAGGGTTGGTTTATTAGGTATATGGGTGGGAATGGAGTTAAGGTTTTTTGGGGCTATTGGGGTTTTGGGGGGGTCGAGGGTAGAGGAGGTAGAGGGTGTCCAAAAGTATTTTATTATCCAGGTTTTTAGATCGATTTTTTTACTTATTGGGTTTTTGTTGGTTGTTAATTTTTACAGGGGGGGGTGGTTGGTTGAGTTTATCCTAGTGGTGGGGTTAATAGTAAAATTGGGTTTATTTCCTTTTTATTTTTGAATTCCTTCTGTTATGGGGGTTGTGTCTTGAGTGGGGTGTTTTGTTGTCTCTGTAGTTCAAAAATTTAATCCTATTTGAATTTTGGTGAATTTAATAGTGGGGAGATATATGCAACAGGTAATTGAGTTTTCGGCTTGTTTAACTGGTCTAGTAGGCTGCATTGGGGGTATTGGAGTTTTACAGTTTCGAGTTTTATTAGCTTTTTCTTCAATAGTTCATTTAGGGTACATAGTTTTTATAAGTTTGATTGGGTGAGGTGTGTTCTTGTCTTATATGGGGTTGTATTTTTGTCTTAGTTTTAGCTTAATAGTAAGACTTTGAGTTTGTGGGGTTTATAGGTTTTTGGATTTGGTAAAATCTAATGGGGAGGGGGAAATAAATTTGTTTATAATTTCTTTATACATATTTTCTTTTGCTGGTGTTCCCCCTTTAAGAGGTTGTTTTATAAAAGCAGTTTTTTTATTATCTTGTTGAGAGCTTTTCCCTATTGGTTGTGTAATTTTATTTTTAAGTTCTGGGGTTAGTTTATTTTATTATAGTAGGTTTTTTTTATATTTAAATTTGTATTGGGGGAGGATATTAAAATGAGAATTTGTTAAGGGAAAAGCGGGAGGTTTAAAAGTATTTCTATTTTTTGTAAGAGTTTTGTTAAATGTAGCAATGGGGTTTGGGTTATTTTTGTTTATTGTGGTGGTTTAGGGCTAAAAGGTAAAAGTAGTTTAAGGAGAATGAAAATTTGTCATGTTTTTGGTGCTAGTGGGTCTTTTATTGGGACTATAGTTTAAAAAGAATAAGAATTTTGTAAATTTTTGGTAAATATGTTTGGTCCTTTAATATTTGAAGTATTAAGTTTATTAGCTTCTGGTAATATGTTAGCTGTATATTTAAGTAATACATGGTATTAAAAGAGTGGGAGAGAGGAATATGCTTTTTTTAGTTAATGATTTAATAAGGTTAAATATAATAGGTATTAAATCGATTAGTGGGTTTATAACAGGTTAATTAATATCTCTACACCAGTAGTTAGGGTTGATTAACATATAGAAATATAGATTAAGTAATGTATGAAAGAGGGGAATAATAAAGTGCCAGCATTCGCGGTCAGTCTTTACACCTCAAGTTAATAGTTTTGTAAAAGAGTGAGGTTATAAATAAAGTATTGGTTTTGGTTTATAGCGGTCAAATGTGTAGTAAGTTTAAAAATTAAGGGCTACTTAAAAACCTAATCTGTAAAGGCTGTAACAAAGACAAGGATTTGATACCCTTTTATTTATGCTGTCAAATAATTTACGGGGACTACGGGCTATAATTGCTTAAAACTTAAAGAAGTTGGCGGTGCTCTATAACCATTAAGGGGAACTTGGCGATTAAATTGATGATCCTCAAATTACCTCACCTTTAGTGGTCTTTATATACCGCCGTTGAAAGGTAATTTTGAAGAAAAAAGATACGGGCGTAATGTATATAAATGAATTTATACAGGAATTCAGGTACACGTATAGGGTCTAAAGGGTTTAGCTGAGTTACAATTATAAAATAAGACGGATTTATTAGTGAAACATTGGTGAGGAAGGTGTACTTATTAGTAAATTTTTATAAGGGAGGAAAGTTGAATAGGGTAATTGGAGTGCGTACAAATCGCCCGATACCCTACGTATTTAAAGTCGAGGTAAGTCGTAACATAGTAATGCTAGTATAAATTGGTGTTGTATAAAAGATAAACTAAGTGAAGTTATTTGGTTCATACCCATAATATAGAATTAATATTCTTCTTTTTACAGGCTCTGCAGCTCATGAGAGTTTTAAGTTGCAAACTTGAAGGTGGATTAATTCCCGGGGCATGGGTTGAATAGGCGGCTGTAGAAGTGTTAAGTTGTAACCTTAATTATAGGTGTATACCTCCTTTTTAGGGGGATGAAAAACGATGGTTACATAGTGAGATTTCTAATCTTTTCTGTTTGCGGTTCAATTCCGTTTGTTTTTTTATGGCTCGAACGGGGTATAGCAAGGTGCAAATGAGGCCTTGACCGATTGTGATTTCTGCAAGGGTTTTTGGTGTAGCAATTGGTTTAATTTGATATTTAACGGATGAGGTTTCTTTTAGAATGTATTCGTACTTGGGGGTGGTTTCTTTTTTTCTTGGGATGGCTTTAACAGGGTGATGAAGTGATATTATTGAGGAGAGGACTTTTTTGGGGAATCATACCTCTCATGTGGTGCTAAACTTACGATGGGGTTTTTATTTATTTATTTTGTCCGAAGCTTGATTTTTTTTTAGTCTTTTTTGAGCTTTTTTTACTGCTAGTGTGGGGGAAATTTCCATACAAGGTGTGGGGGCGCAGTGGCCACCCGCGGGGATGGAGGGGATGTACCCTTGGGGTGTCCCCTTCTTAAACACAGTTGTGTTGGTAAGATCTGGGTTATGGGCAACAACAGCGCATAAAGCTGTTAAGGTACATAGCTCAATTAGTTTGGGTAACCCCCAAAGGGTTGCTCTAAGGGTAAAATGGTGAAAATTAGGGTTGCTATGTTTGGGTATTACTATTGTTTTAGGGGTGTATTTTACTTATTTACAAATCCACGAGTATTATTCTTCTTCTTTTTCTATGTCGGATGGGGCTTATGGGAGAGTATTTTTTGTATTGACGGGTTTTCATGGGTTACATGTAATTATTGGGAGTGTTTATTTAATGGTATGTTGAATTCGGCTTTTAAAGAAACATTTTACCTACAAGCATCACCATTTTGGTTTGGATAGTTGTATGTGGTATTGGCATTTTGTGGATGCAGTTTGAATTGTAGTGTTCCTTTCAGTTTATGTGTGGGGAAATCAATAGTTTCAGTAGTTTAAGGAGAATATAGTTTTGAAGTAGCTAAGGTAGTATAATATTTTGAGATGTGTAGCTGGATGTCTAAGGTGGATTACTTTAAATGTAGAAGGTTAAGTTTGCAACTTACATAGTGTGGTTTTCACATTCACTTGGTAGGTAATTTGACGGAGTTTTAAAAAATTATAAGAATGTGTTGAACAATAAATGTAAATATTTTACTTGAAAAAGGTCT